GTTTGGAAAAGTGTGGATTTTCAAGAACGCGAGTCTTATGATATGTTGGGAATCTCTTATGACAATCATCCGCGCTTGAAACGTATCTTAATGCCCGAAAGTTGGATAGGATGGCCCTTACGTAAGGATTATATTGCCCCCAATTTTTATGAAATACAAGATGCTCATTGAATGATAAGAAAAAAATTGCCACTTATACAATTTCAGATATTCAAAAGCTTGTACGTTCTCTTCTAGATTAACCAGAATAACGGAAGTCTTTTTTAAATTCTCAACAAAAAAAATTAGGAATTCCTTGGAATTCTCGCCTTCCGTTTATTTGGGTTGGAAGATATCTATTTCAGATGAGCCAAACCAATAGGATGAACAAAAGGAGTTCTGTATCATGAAGTTTTACTTTGTACCGCGCATATTACTTAGACGGTTCTAGAAAGTTATGTAGGTAGGAATGAAGAAATCGAACCGGATTCTATTTATTTGTATCTGAGCTTAATCTTGTCTATTTCAATTTCTCTAGATTCGACTTTGGAGTATCTCAACCAACTTATTTAACCTTTTGAACGCGTCTTTTGAATATATATGAAGTATTCACATTCTTTTTGACTTACGGCATATGGACATAAAGATAAAAAAGATGAAATAGAATCGAATTCTTTTAGATAAAGTATCTAAAAGAATTCTACCCATCTATAAAAAAAAATAGATGAGATCCATCTCGGCGAGATGGATAAAAGTATGTGTTATCGTCCAAACTAAAAATGCATAGGGATGCCGATTCATATCAATTAATTTATTCAAGAGAGACTCATCCAAATTAATAATGCGTCAGGAACCAGATTTGAACTGGCGACACGAGGATTTTCAGTCCTCTGCTCTACCAACTGAGCTATCCTGACTAAGTCCCAATGTAGCATTCTCATTTTATTAGAGGGCGGGAGTCTATGTCAATTAAAAGGGCGAAAGAAGATTACAAAGTTTTATCTAGTTACTGGAATTTCTTGGATCTTAAAAAAGATGACTTTTTCTGTTTCAGTATGAGTAATGATATCGATTGTAAATCATTCAAAATCTATTTCAAAAAGAATAGGGCGAGGACACTCACGCAAGGAAAGGGGGGGATAGAATGGATAAATAGTTGGGGGGGGCAAATAGGCTTTTTGGGGATAGAGGGACTTGAACCCTCACGATTTTTTAAGTCGACGGATTTTCCTCTTACTCAAAATTGCATTGTTGCCAGCATTGACATGTAGAACGGGACTCTATCTTTATTCTCGTCCGATTAATCCAGTTCTTGAAAAGAGGATCTACAGACTATGGAGTGAATCTTTTGATCAATGAATATTCGATTCCACATTGAAGAAAGAATCGAATCACACCAATTCTTCCGTTTTTATAGAAAAAATACAGACTCATTTGGGTCGGCATTAATCATTTGATATAGTATTGAATACGTATGTATATCTTTCATCCTTTCTAAATTTTCGATGGAAAGATTTCTCTACCAACGCGGCCAACTCCATTTGTTAGAACAGCTTCCGTCGAGTCTCTGCACCTATCCTTGTTTTCGTTTTCTCAACCTGAAAATAGGATTTGGCTCAGGATTGCCCTTTTTCTTAATTCCGGGGTTTCTCTGAATTTGAAAGTCATCACTTAGTAGGTTTCCTTACCAAGGCTCAATCCAATTAAGTCCGTAGCGTCTGCCGATTTCGCCATATCCCCTTCCTTTTGTGTTAAGATTAGGATTTCATTGCGTTATGATGTCGTTCCCTTTTTCTTTCATTTCTACTGGAACCTTTGAATTCATTAGATACCGATTCCTATTTAGAAGAAGCATTTTTCCTCTTTGATTTCTTACCTGTCTTCTCCTATCTTCTATAGGAGACCCTATTTGGCCAATCAAATTGGATTTTATCATTTCTGGATCCGTAATTCAATATAGATTAATAGATATCCTATATAGATCTACATATATCTACCTGTCGCCCCTCTCATGCAATTTTGAATACTTGAACGGTCTCTTTTTTTGTTGTCTTAATTTCCGCCTTTACTACTTTCTTAATTTTATGAATGGAATGAAAGCGGAGGAATGTCTCATCAGTTCGAACTAATCATCCCTAATGATATGGAATCAAATAATATAGAAAATATAGAAGTGTAATAAAAAGAATTTCAAATGTCATTTGAATTCAAATTAAAAAATGACAAATTAAAAAAATTTAACTATCTAACTAACTAAAATAAAAATATTTACTATCGAATCTAATAAGATCTAGAATTTACTAAAAAAATATCGAATTTCATAATATTCGAATTGTAAATTGTATTAGTGATTTGTGATAAAAAATACAAATTCTATATCGCTATATTAATAGTTATGTTCTATAATATTCAATCTTTTTTTTTAATTGTATATTCTATTGTTTTCTATTCATATGGAGTCTGAATAGATAAGACATAATAGTGAATACTTAAGATTAAGATTCCAATATTTTATTGAATT